CTGTTTATTCCCTTTCTTCCGAATATCGATCCTTTCGTCAAATCATGTCTACACGGGAATAAAGCTTTTCAAAGCACCCGCTGATTGAACAACTGAATATCCGGAGCTTTTCAATATTCAGATGTTATATCGGATTTTTCTCTGGGTTCCAAACCCCCAGTGTATACTTTTTTTTTTCGCCTTTAGCTCCTTCCTTCCGGCGGTCATCACCCCCGGATTGGACGCAAACAAGCGCACCAGCTATATATAATAATTCCCCCTAAATGATCATAGGCCGGTCAGTTCTAAGCTCTAAGAGGGATAAGAACCCCCATATCTTACCACCGCTTTACTCTTTGAGTTGATAGCCAAAGAGATATTCTAAATAAGAAAGGGAGGGGATCCACAACGAAGGAAGGGATACTACTAATGCTTGCTTCAATCGCTTTCTTTATCTTGTGGTCGACTGCAATTGAAAGATTCGTTCCTGTTTTAGGATTGGGGAGGTGTCCGCCCACTAATGTAAAGATTGGGCGTGGGAGAGGTTAATTCGACGAAAGAAACTTTCCGGGCTATACCCGAACTTATTCTCGGGGAGAGGAAGGAGCGTAAGAGTACAGTCAGACAGTAATCGCCCACACAACTAAGACTAGGGGCATTAGATGGCGAAAGTCCCATAGCGTACTCTCGAAGAGCGGGCTATACCCGAACTTATTCTCGGGGAGAGGAAGGAGCGTAAGAGTACAGTCAGACAGTAATCGCCCACACAACTAAGACTAGGGGCATTAGATGGCGAAAGTCCCATAGCGTACTCTCGAAGAGCTTCTTCTGAGCATGAATGTCCAGCCTTGATCTTATTATACGAAACCGCTTGCCATAACCGGATTAGGGAAAGGAAGTCCCAAGAGTGAGGGGCTTTGAAGATATGGGGCAATTAAATGATTGCACTAGATTAGTTGAAAGCCAGACTGACCGATTTCAGTAAGAGCAAATTCAATAGCAAAGGATTCTAAACCTTCCCTTCTACTGCCAACCATGCTTCCTCTTCTCGACAGATGCTTGATTCAGGATAGCTGTAGAAAGACCATATCCTGACATCAGGCATATTATTGAAGCAGCCTTTACGCTACACATACTTCTAATGCCAGGAGAGCGTCGAATCCGTCTCTGTTAACTCATGTCTACTTCTCTTTTTGTAAGAAGAACATTGGCCTAAATGCCATTTTCCTTCTACGAGGATTAGGGGTCCCTTCCGCTAACACAAGGCAAGACCGTCTTTTTGGCATCAATCATCAAATCAGGCAAAGATTCATGCACACCCCCCAGAAATAGTAAATGGCCGTTCTTCAGCTGCTTCCTCCTTTGCTACTTCCGCCTTTGCTCCTTCTATGTGCGTGGATATCTTCTACTATTGGATTCACTATTCCGAAAGCCCATCTTCTTTCAAAGGCAAAAGCCCGTCATTTCAGTCTGAGATGCCCCCCGTCGAATGCTACTTCCGCCTTTGCTCCTTCTATGTGCGTGGATATCTTCTACTATTGGATTCACTATTCCGAAAGCCCATCTTCTTTCAAAGGCAAAAGCCCGTCATTTCAGTCTGAGATGCCCCCCGTCGAAAGCTGCGGCAGTTGGGAGTTTCAAGAAGACCAATGATCACCCACTGATCGAGTTGGGGAGTTTACCTCTGCCTTCTTCTTTCCGATTGATCAAGTAAAAAAAAATACAGTTGATTACGAGACTTTCTGATAGATGATAGTTCCCAGTAGAGCGGGAAGGCTTAGTTAAAAGAAAAGCAAAAGCCCTCTTTCACTTCTCGGAGTATCACAAATTGGCTGCTCACTCAGTAGTGGACTCACCATAGCGCGCTAAAGCAGAATGAACAGGACATGTAACCAATCCCCATCCGACAAAGGCAAGGCGAAGAGCTCCGCGAACAGAGTCAAGCCAAACCTTCAACGAGAGACTAATCATCTCCTTCTTTGTCTTTCGGATTGACTGGAGCAGGAAGGGAGACCGCAGGCTCACATCTCGGTACTCTTTAATCAATCTAGGTACGGCTTGTTCAGTTCACTGGGAAAGAATCTCGTGTCGTTGTTTTCTTCCGGCGGAAAGAGGCAATGTATCGCAACTTCGGTGACTTTTCGGGAAAGCATGAGGAATTTTCCCATATGGTGGTCCGATACAAAACCTCGCGGTTAAACATGAAGGATCAAACTTCCCTTATCTTATGTCATAACCCGCTGCAGGGAGATTTGCGAGCATCTGTGACTTTTTGTCAATGTGGGGGAACAAAACAGTCAAATAGGAATGGTTGATCAACAAGAACAGGAAATTCAGATTCAAGGCTCTAATGGACAACATACAAATGGCTAAACCTATCTGACTGAGAGCGAACTTTGACTTTAGCTTCTTTAGCTTACCAAAAGGTATCTCACAAAAGAAAAGGGTTCCAACCCTTTTCTTTTGCCTTTTCGGGTACCTAAGTTGAGGCGGTGGTTACCTACTCTAATTGCCTTAGGGAAAGCATAACATACATATGCAGGTTTAGTTCAAAAGCAACGTTTCGATAAGCAAATCAATTAAATGTAGGTCCTTAAAAATCCCACTCCCAAGCCTGCCACCAGACCTGAAGGAAGCAAAGCCGGTAAAAGCCTTCCTCTCCTGCGCCTATTGCGATTGATAGCTTTTCCTTTCCCACCCACCGGCCCATTACTTCGATAGTTACCTATAAACAATTATTCCACCAAGTGAAACGAGTTGCATGTTGGCTTGGGTGAACCACCTTATCTTACCAGACATTGATGTCTTCCCGTACATCTGATAACATTGTATACAAGGAATGTGACCTATCTGATCTGATAGAGAGACTTCTTCGGTAGCTTAGTCAGAACCAAACACAGAAGTAATTGAATCATAGTGACGTTGCCCGGTCATTCGCAGTGAAATCTTCCCCAGATAAAATCTATATAATAGAGTAAGAGTAATTGACCCAACTCCCACAGGTGTAGTATCAAATTGAGGAGCTTTATCCGTTCACTCACACTAATGAATAATGAACTGTGTAATACCAGGCCAAGGACTGACGTTCCATCTCTCCAATTGATTCCTCGACAACGGAAAACAATGACTTTCAGGCCATGCTCGGGTCTGCCCAGGCGTGGAAGGATTCTTTAAACCTGGGTGAGCCTCTCATCTTGAACCCAGATTGACTCTCCTGGTGCGGTTTACCAAATGCCTGTGATGTTGGACTGCTACGAAACTACCGGAACAGCGACAGAACAAAAGATAGTAGGCGATTCATCTTCATTGCTTCCTTTTTGTTTGCCCTATCCTGCCTGCTACCTGCTATGGCTCTGCTTTTGACAGCGCGGCTAGTCCAGATCTAAGTCAACTGGACTTGAAAAAGATAAATCCTTGTCAAGAGGAGTCACAGCATAGAAAGGCGGGCATCTTACTTAGTTGCTCAACCACATTGGACTCAATCTTTTTGATAATGCGAATCCATTCGGCTGCTTCCTTTTCTTTCACAGGAAGCGACGAGACTCCATTTCCTTTCTCCTTATCGGGCTCTCTCGGAGTTGTTATCCTCCCTGATCTCATGACTGAAGGGATAGGATAGCTCGACCTACCTGTTCTTTTCTCCTCTCGCTTTGCTCGAGCTACTATGTATCCTTTCTGTCTGTCTCTCTCTTTATTCGATGATTTGCTATCAGTTGGTTTATCGTATATAAGAGAGAGGCTGCTTTTAGGTATGAAAGATGATCTTAACTAAAAGCAGTCGAAATCTTAAAAATATCTGCATTTTTCTGTTTATTTCTGCCGTGGGACTCCCAGTCTCTTCGGAAAGAAGGTCTCTCTCGTTGGCGGTTAGAGCTCATACGGATCTGGTTTTCATAAAGCAGTACAGTGGGGATACCGTTCGTGATCCATAATTCCCTCTCAGGGTTAAACTAGTTGCCTATTTAAGGCGGATCATACCTTTTGCCCTATTGTCCTTACTTTAACTAAGCGGAATGGCACTTTATCCCTGTTGATTGTATTCTTCTTATGGTGAGGACCCAGTGGAATTGGTTCGTCCCTTACCGGCATTGGTTTACCGACCTTCGCCCTTGAGACTATCTCAGGTTCTCACCTTTTGGAATTCACAACCACTCTGTTCCAACCACCGCTTCAGTCCCCGGGGCATTAGGTCTGATTTCCCTACCCCTAAACAACTGCTTCGTAGATTGACGAAGCAATCGATGCTTAATACGATTATTTCAGCATCGGTATTCACAAGGGAATGAGCAGCTCTCTTGCGCCGAACTTAGGCTAAGTGTTATCCTGGTAGGGTAGAAGCTCTGGCTTTCGAAAGGGCTGCTTTGCTGGTTGAGTGAGGGGCTGAAAAGCATTTGCGCACCTTTCCTTTACTACGATGGATGACCCACTACTGGAAGAGACTGACTGACTTACTGATCCAGAGAGAGCAAAGACTGACGGTGAGGCTTCTTTCATAAGGTGGGCAGGGCTATTCCTTTCTATTCCTGCTTCAGTAAATTACAATTGGTATTCTCATCAAGGTTTATCCGGTCGCTGAGCTATTCTTTGCTCCTGGCGGACCATTACGTGTACTGTCTACTCTGCTCTTTATGGAAGAGCCGACTCAACGGGATAAGGCTTCCGCTAGGGGATATGAGGCTTTCGTTCGATACAAAAGATTCCTCAACAAAGAGGATAGGTATGGGCAGTTCGGGTGGGGAATCGTTAAAGAGGAAGGGATGTAGGCCGGCCTTAAGGTAAGGAGATAAATTATCGAGGGGAACGATTCCACCCAGGAAAGGTTTGGGAGAAAGGTAGTGGATGGGAATAGACAAGTAAGCCTGGGGAGTTGTTTGCCCAGAAAAAAGAGTTTGTGGTAAAACCACCTTCTCTTGATTCTAGTTCTATACCCACTTTCCCTCCTTTAATGGCTTTCAGCCTACTTAACTACCCATGAAAGGGACTTTGCTTCTGTTTAAGATGATTCCTATACCCTGGAACTG